CTCAAGGGATCCCTTGAGTTCTTAAGCTTTCATAAAATAATATATTATTTTTATTTCAATTTGAAAATTCAAATTATATTTGAAAAATGTCATTCATTGATTTTGAACATCTATTATTGAAGCATAGTATCTATCTTTCAAAGTTAGACCGAAATTACTTGATTTCGTTTTCCTAAATGAACCAATTATAATATATCTATTTGACGAGTATAGATATTATTCAAATCCTTTCTTTTCTAATAAACCTCCCTTAAGTTCTATTTTCTCCAAAAATTGCGCTCTATTTTCTATTTTTTGATTGCTTACTACTCTAATCTATATTTTAATTAAATATAGAAATAGAAGAAACAAAAAGGTTCTGAGAAATCCGTAAAAAAATCAAAAAATAGAAAATAAGATTAAGAATAGTTATCTTAGACGAACGAGATCAAAAACTATTCTTCTTGTCGTCACAAGAAAGAAATTTTGCACATTTCTTGTGACGACAACAAGAATAAACTAAGAAAATAAACGCTTTCTATTCTGCACTTACTTATTATCTGAAGTTTAGTATTCTGTATTCGATGAAATTTTCTCTTTTATTAGAATAGAAAACTATTAAGACATTCTCTGATAAGAGTAAAAGAGTCACTCGGTTCAATTTTGATTGAAAAAAAAATAAGAGATAAAGTCAAAAAAATTTCTTTCTAATATTCTTACTATGAATAGGAATAGAGTATAAGTAACTCCCAATGACTTCGAAACAAGCAAAAATGGGTTCATAATTTTTGATCATGCAGAACACCAATAAGAATTGGATTCCTTTTCCTTTCCGAAGTTGAGATTTATAAATTTGCAAATCTAAAAATTCATTTCGGATAATTGAACCTTCTCAAACTGTTTCTTCTTTAGAACCAAAAAGATTTGTGCTAAAATAACAGATGCCAGGAAGAACAAAAGACCTTGGACACGTAATGGATCTTGAAGTACTATTTCAGCATCCCCTTGACCAAATCCACCCACATTAGGATTACTCGTTAATGGCTGATCAAGTTTGATAGATTCGCCCTCTGAAACGAGAAGCTCTGGCCCTGGAGGAATAATATCAACCACTTGACGCCCATCTAACGTATCCGCTATAGTTATTTCGTATCCCCCCTTTTCTTTTCGTATGATTTTACTTACTCTACCAGCCGCTGTAGCGTTATAAACCGTATTGTTACTCTTGTTCCCGTCTGGATAAATTTGACCCCTTCCTCTGTTCCCCCCCACATATATGGGATATTTTAAGAAGTGAACATCTTTATTATTAGCGGGATCCGGGGAAAGAATAGGAAAAGTTATTTCACTATATTTCTGACCAAGAATAGGACCTATAACAAGAATATTTTTTTTAGTGGGTCGATAGCTCTGAAAAGAAAGATTGCCTATCTTTTCTTTCATCTCGGGTGAAATACGATCCGGGGGTGCTAATTCAAATCCTTCAGGTAAAATAAGAACAGCACCCACATTCAACCCCCCCCTTTTTCCATTAGCAAGAACTTGTTTCACTTGCGTATCATAAGGAATTCGAACAACTGCTTCAAATACAGTATCAGGAAGTACTGTTTGCGGAATCTCAATATCCACGGGCTTATTAGCTAAATGGCAATTGGCACATACAATACGCCCGGTTGCTTCGCGCGGATTTTCATAACCCTGCTGAGCAAAAATGGGATACGCATTTGAGATAGATGCTTGAGTGATGATATATATCATAAACGATACGGAAATAGATCGAATAATTTCTTTCTTTATCGTGATCCAAGAAAAAAAAAGGTTATTTTGAATTTGCATAGTCCAATCATTGATCCCAAAAATTTCTACAATAAAATGAGGTAGGTCACTCGGATAGTTCCCTATCCACAAATCTGCTATTTACGTAAATTCTTTTACGCGAATATAAAATATTCGAGGGGAAATCTCCGTAGGTTCGAAGGAGTGGGTACGTCTTAAAATGCTTTGCTTATGTGCAAAGTAAGAAATATTCGAGTTGGATCAATCATTCTCATTCATTGAATGATAAATCACTACAAGTGATGGAGATAGACGATTTAAATAATGGAAGATCCAATATTTAAAAATTGTGTCTATAATGACTGGAAAAGTAGAAACAAGGCCAGATATAATTTTCTCATTATGAACAAATCCAAAATCTTTGTAGACATAGCCAATCATTAGTTCCCAACCATGGGGCGAATGGAATCCGATACATAAATCAGTTAATAAAAGAATAGAAAAAGCTTTTATTGTGTCACTTAAATTATATAGAAATTCTTGAACCCAAGAGTTAAGAATAAGAAGTTCTTTATTACCTAGAATTGAATAAGCACTAAAAATAATGAAACAGATTATATTTGTCGAGAAGTGCAAAATCATATGGATATGATCCTCATTGTTTATCTTTATCAATTGGATCGTTTCTTTGTGGATTCCTATATGAGCCCTTTGCAACCCTATTTCCGGGTATTCTTTTATTATTTCGTCCAATAGGAAGAGTTCTTCTAATTCGATGAATTTTTCTATAATACTCTTTTCTTGAATATCAGTCAAAAAAGTTTCGGATTGTGTAGTATTCCACCAATCAGTAACCCAAGATTCAACACTTTTCTTAAATGAAAGAGAAACCCACCAAGGCAAAAATACTATAGATATAACAGAAAGAAAAGGGAGAAATGCTTTCTTTTTTTCCATTTTTCATCTTTGAATTGCTAATGAACTCGCCTCATTCTTCGAATCTATGCGCTGTGATCTACTAGTTTTATCAAACATAAGTTCTATTCTAAGGCATCGAACCCCGGAATCTATTCCTTTTTTTTTTGATTTCCCATTCATTGATTATGAATCTAGAAAGAATATAGAATAAGAAAGAGTCGACTTTAAATGAAGAAATAATAAAAATCTTGTTTACAGATAATCTAATTGATCCAATTTGAAACTGCTTCGCGTTCTCGATGAATGCTAAAGCGAAACTAAAAAAAAAACAAACATTTCAAGGAATAGTATTCCGATTTCGACTTAAAAGAACTCCCCTTTTCTTTTTTTTTTGATTTATAGAAATATTTGGATTTGCTATTTCATTTCAAAATACTTCAATTGGTACGCGCAAAAAATAGGCCAATTTGGCAGCTTTTTGCTCAATTTCACCCAGGGTCAAATTCTCATCAGTACGCGTCAATGGAATGGCTCCCTGTCCTTTGATTTCCATATAAAGGCTACGACGAGGATAAATGCCCTCTTTAACTTCTATTCTGATCGACTGAATATCCTTCATACGGAATCGTAGGAAGATGCGACGCTTTTTCCCAGGAAATCCCCAACGAAAAATACACACTATTCCTTCTTTTAGATCGAATCGATCATAGCCACTCCCCACATTCCACGAAATTGTACACCACAAATAGGAACTAATAAAGAGACCCGCGATCCCGTAGAAGGACATCACGATCCCTTGTGGAAAAAAAACGATTTGCTGATATGGAACTAAAGATATAAAATTCTTACCGAGATAGCTGGAAGTTCCAACTAAGACGAATCCTAATGAACCTAAAAAAAGGATCAAGGCCCAGAAGAAATTACTTAGTTTTCGAGACCCCACTATACGTTCTATCCATATATGTTCGGATCGCCAACTCATATTAGATCTAGTTGCATTTTTTTTTTTTATTGGAATGGAGAAACTTTTTGTTTCCGAAGTAACTCTCATCAACTAGTGCCATTCGCATGTAACCCTTTCCTTTAGGAATAATCGGAGTAATTCGTCGAATGGGTTAGGTATAAAATAAAAGAATATCCCTTTTTTAGGATCTTCTAGAAATATCTACATACATATAGATAGATCGACTTTCCGTTTCAGGCATCTGCCTCGATTCCAATCTATTGGAAAATAATTCGAAACTTATTTCCCTATATTGTTTGTATATTTCGAGCATCTATTTACGGATATATAAGAGCTGCTTCATTTATGCCCCTATGTTATACCATAACATACTCTACTAAATGCACATCTGTATTAGCTATATCTAAGTCTTGAAAAAAATGGATGAGATTTGAACCCATAAGATCTAAGAAATCTTGTTTTTTTGAACATGAAGAAATAAAGACGCCATTGCAATTGCCGGAAATACTAGTCCTACTAACGGCACAAAAATAGAGGGTAAGCTATTGAGAGTTGTCATAGAATGGGTACCTCGATTGAATATTTAGACCTCTTATTACTATAAACATATCTTATACTAATTCTTAGTAGTATTCTATACTAATTAGTATATCGAAGTGAGTATTCTATATAATAGAAATAATAATAATAGAAATAATAGAATAGAAATAAAATTCTATATATTCTATATATCTTATTATCTATTATTATCAACTAGAAATCAAAATGAAATAGAAAATAGAGAAATTCACGAGATTAAATAAATAGAAATTAATTCAATACAATATTATCTTATTTCTCTTTCGATATGAAAGATATAAATATATGGATGATAATCCAGTCTTGTCTGAAAATTAAATTCAATTCCAATTTTGATATTCAATTTTATTTAGAGTTAAAATGAATATCAAAATCGAAATAAAGAGTTTCTTCCGAATTGAATTTTGTAAACTATTCTGTTCTAATTTTTAATTCAATCCAACAACACCCGTTATTAGTAAAAAAATAGGGGCTTAGGGGGAGATTCGAGTAGAAAGAAAAGATACTCTATATCGATATTTTCTCTATTTGAATTCGCGATACATACGCAACAAGAAGGGAAGACGACCTTCGGTTTCCTTTTCTTGCCTAATTTGAATTTCGCAGAAAAAAGAATTTTTTTTTTTACTTATGTTGTTAAAAGAGGTTTCTTTCCCGACCCCTAATCAGGAAGACCATTAAAAAATAAAGAATTTTATTGAGAATTCTTTATAAAAAGAAAAATGGATTTTGACTTTGATTCCGATAAACTATCTATTAGTTTTGCTCGCTACAAGGAAAAAAA